GACATCGGGTTTTGGAGACCCACGTTCTACCGAACTGAACTAAGAGCGCTTTATTATGATGGGAGATACGGATGTCAAGAAAAGGATTCTTTTTGTACCCCCAATACATCTTGTATGTATAGTATCATAAAATGGTAGATTGTGTCCAATTTTAATCGATCTCAATTGACCCCTCGTTACTGTCCATAGGAGAAGTGATAAGTAGGGATGACAGGATTTGAACCCGCGACATTTTGTACCCAAAACAAACGCGCTACCAAGCTGCGCTACATCCCTTTCATTTGTTGTACAGTGCCATTGTAGGGAATCCATGTTTTGTTTTCCACATCACAATTTCCTCTATCTAAATAGAATTTATTTTGCCATTTCTTCTTTTTGGTTTTTTGGTTTCATTCTCATAAAGAATTATATACATACCTAACGTATAAACGTATAAAGGAATGAATATTTATCAGGAGTGCTCAGGAAGGAGGGTTCATCTTTTTCTGTTTTAGGGACAGGTAGATTTCATCTACCGGATCGTTGTATATATCCATTTTGGTTAGAGATTCCCCGTACAAATGATCTTTAACTACATATGCATCTGATCATATATGTATTACAATATACAATAAAGTCAATAAAGTTAAAGAAAAAGAAGGAGGATTTTCAATGCGAGATATAAAAACATATCTCTCCACGGCACCTGTGCTAACTACTCTATGGTTCGGGTCTTTAGCGGGTCTATTGATAGAGATCAATCGTTTATTCCCAGATGCGTTGACATTCCCCTTTTTTTCATTCTAGTTATTGACATGGGAAGGGATCAAGAAGATTAGAGATACAATAAATTCTCTGTGACTAACCCCCCCCCTTTTTTCGGTTCTTTAGGATAGGAAAGAAAGAGTAAAGAATAAAAGTGGATTGAATCTCATCGAAACTCGGGTTCGGGTTAATATAGGGAGAACAGAAATGGAAATGTGGGTCGAGGGCAGGCTGTTCAAGATCATACAAGATACTAAATGAAATACTGGGATTGGGAATAATTGATAGTTAGAAATATTTGTATTACTTAATAATTTGATTACTCTATTGATTGCAACGAAATCTTTCATAATTGAATTGGATTTCGAGTTAGCAACTTCTCGTCTATTTATTTTTCATTCCTTTCTTCTTCGCTTCGGTTCGAATCGAAAATAGAAGAATTGAGTGAATTCAAAATCCAAAGGAGGTTCATGGCTAAGGGTAAAGATGTCAGAGTAGTAGTTATTTTGGAATGTACCAGTTGTGTCCGAAATGGTTTGAATAAAGAATCGCGGGGCATTTCCAGATATATTACTCAAAAGAATCGACACAATACACCTAGTCAATTGGACTTGAAAAAATTCTGCCCTTATTGTTACAAACATACGATTCATGGGGAGATAAAGAAATAAATCGAACGGAACGCGTGTGCCACTCTTCCAAGGAAGAGGAAGAAATTACATATACATATATAATATATACAAATCCAGTCCTATTTTGGTCGGATCCGAAATGAATGAAGAAATAGGATTTTAGAAATAAGAAATAAACCATGGATAAATCCAAGCGGCCCTTTCATAAATCCAAGCGATCTTTTCATAGGCGTTTGCCCCCAATTGGATCGGGGGATCGAATTGATTATAGAAACATGAGTTTAATTAATCAATTTATTAGTGAACAAGGAAAAATATTATCTAGACGAGTGAATAGATTAACCTTGAAACAACAACGATTAATTACTATTGCTATAAAACAAGCTCGTATTTTATCTTCGTTACCTTTTCTTAATAATGAGAAACAGTTTGAGAGAACCGGGTCGATCCCTAGAACTACTGGTCCTAGAACCAGAAATAAATAAGCCTATTCCTCAATCGAATCAAAACTCTAATTCGAACTCAGATTGAAGTTTTGTTCGAAAAAGCCGAGAGATTGTCGCGCCGTAATGTAATAATAAAAAAAAGAATGGGGGAAGAATAAATCTTTTTTTTTTTTTTATTGAAACGTGTTCGTTCATTCCTACTACTTATCTTATCATACGAATTTCTACTATACCCTCCCGGAGTTCATTCTCCGGGGAACTCCGTTTAAAGTATTCCAGTGAATTCCTTCCAATCTCCTTATTTGATGATCGCATTGGAAATCGTGTCAAGACAATTCCTATTTGATATGGCTATTTGTGCAGGTATTTTACGATTAAGAAGCAACTGCCTCTTGTACAGATCAAGTATTAATCGACTATAACTATGGGATCCCCTATTCTCACGAGTTACTGCATTTATCCGAGTGATCCACAAACGACGAAAACTTCTCTTTCGCCTGCCTCTATCCCGATGAGTGGAAACCAAAGCTCTCATTTTCTGTTGAGTAGTAGTTCGAGTAAGTCTTGAATGAGCCCCTCGAAAGGTTGCTGCAAATAAACGAATTTTTGTTCTACGTCTCCGAGCTATATATCTTCGTCTAACTCTGGTCATTGAATCAAAAGAAACTTTGATGAATAACTAATTGATTTCTTTTCTTTCAGTCATTCTTTTCCCCTCTCCTGGTTTATTAATAACAAAACGGATTCTTCCGATGTATAAAATTAAAATAAAAATTCCAATGGCTTTTGCTACTATAACCTTCCCAACCACGATTTTTTTATTTCTTCCGGGCATTTCACCTCAAAAAAAAAAGAAATTGTACCGATATTAGGTATAAAATAAATCGTAAATGGACAAATAGTGGCTTCCATCGTTTCTATGGTTACTTCTTAAACGGCGAGGTCCTCTCTATACACCGGAGCCCCTTTCCTCATTTAATCAATGTTATTGGTAACTTGTACAGTTCACGCTTTTTGGCTCTACCGATGAATTATCGAATAATAGGTCTTTTTTCAATGGGATCTATCCATACAGTGACGGCATTTAATTATGAAGGTTGAATAGGTAGCTGACCCTGTTAGTCCGTTCTTGCAAGAGTAGGAGCATAATCTTTCTGCTTCTTAAATATCATTCCCCCGCTTAATGGATAACCATTTGCTACCAATGGGAATTGCTTTTCATCTCAAATCGAGGTGATTGGATTTGCACCAATGGAAACCATAAATTCCATACAAATAGAGGTATACGAGAGATCTTTATTTTTCGATAGTGAATGGAGTTCTTCCATTCTATTCATTGGTACGAGTCATTGATACTGTAAAAATCGTCTCATTTGTTCTAGCTCATGATCCGAACGAGTCGCACATACACCCTAGTACATGTTCCTCGACGCTGAGGACATCCTCGAAGAGCGGGGGATTTCGTGACATTTCTGATTGGCTGTCTTGTGTTTCTAATAAGTTGTTTAATAGTTGGCATGCTGAATCATATACAGAATGGGCTGGTTTAGATCGATCCTAACCGGATGATTATGAATTACTTCCATTTCATATTTTACCCAGGTAAGAAGATAAAAGATCAAATAAGGGTTCATTCAAATTATGATTCGAAATGGAATCAAAGATTTATGCGAAATCCCCGGTATTTTCGATCGCTACAAGATCAACAATGCCATAATCTTGGGCTTCTGTTGCTGACATAAAAACATCCCTTTCCATGTCTTCGGATACAACCCATAAAGGATTGCCCGTTCTTTGTACATAAACCCTTGTGAGGGTTTCGCGGAGTTTCAGTAGTTCTTCCGCTTCCAGGATAAATTCTCCTGTGGGTGCCTCATAAAAAGAACTAGCAGGTTGATGGATCATAACCCTGATGATATAACATAATGAACGATTCCTCTATCTCGCATGATTGGGCGAAGGGAAGGGATAAAGAATAACAAGCAGGGAGAAAAAGATAGAATTGAACAACCGTACAGGCATCTTTTGTGCATACGGCTCTGTAATGGAATTTTTTTTTCTCTTTTTTCATCGAAGAAAGAGACAAGTCGAATCTATCAGACCCAGATCGTTGAATGATCCATTTACCATCCTTCCTTTCGGAGTAATCAAAAAATACTATGATGGTTCCGTTGCTTTATATATTTATCTCGTCTGTGATTCAGCAATCCCAAAGTTTCTTTCTGATCCGATCAAATAAAAATAAGTAAAAAATGATCTTTTTTTTTTTGATTTTCACACTCTTTCATAACATAAATATTGGAAAGAGACTTCTGATGTGGAAGCAAAAAGGTTTGTGACGCTGAAATGGACCCCGATACATAAGATCAAGTCGGAAATAACCTTTCTTTCATACTACTATCTCGATACATAATCTCATATTATGAAAAAAGAATAATAGTTTGCTCATATCGAACTTGAAATGCCATGCTATTATTACTTAATATTATTATTATTTTATTCATATTCCATATGACGAAGGCATAGTCTTTTTTTCTCTCAAATAAAAAAACTCATTGGCGCCAAGCGTGAGGGAATGCTAGACGTTTGGTAATTTCTCCTCCAACCAGGATGAAAGATCCCATTGAAGCGGCTAATCCCATGCATATTGTATGTACATCTGGTGGCACAAATTGCATAGTATCATAAATAGCTATTCCTGGGATTACCCATCCGCCGGGAGAATTTATAAACAAATACAGATCCCTGGTATCATCCTCTATACTGAGATATACCATGAGACCAACAAGTTGATTCGAGATCTCGCTATCAACTTCTTGGCCTAAAAAAAGTAATCTTTCTCGATGAAGTCGGTTGATTAGGACAAAATTCTATTCCTTAGGAACCGTACACGCACCTTTGGGTGCATACGGTTCAAAAAATCAAAATTGAGAAAAAAAAAAAAGAAATTGTCGATTCCAGCCCTATTTCTTTTTTCGTAGCGGGCTTTTTCTTCCATTTTTTAAGAAACATGAGTTTTGACTTGCTTCCCTATAAAATCAAAAAAGAATTCACTGAACTTATCGAGCTAACCCCTCATTGATGTATTGTTTCATCGAGATCTAAATCACGATGTAATTTTCTTGTTCCCGAATGGGCCTCTTCCACTCTTTTAGGTTTATGCTCTACTCCGGGTAAAGATCTGCCCGAATTCGATTTGCACATATAGGACAAATGATCCCAGTACCACTTCTTTTTGCTATGACTTCTTTTTTTTTTTCAATTTGTTTCATTTTCATGCCTTCCACAAAATATTCGATGTATTCATCATATTATTCCATTAATTGGCAATTTGAGATCACTCATATGGTATAAAGGAATCATTTCTGATAGGGTGGTAATCATACATGGATTACCTTGGTATTTTCTGAACGGAGCCTGTATACTTCATTTTATTGGTCCAAGCCAACCATAAATTCTTTTAATTGAGAATATTGATCCTCCAACCAAATAAATTGATCTAATTGCACTTCACGCTTCGAATTATTGATGGTTCAATCAATCTTTCTTGGGCGAAACAGAGGATATCTCGATCGGGGGAGAGAACGGGGAAATCCCATATGACCCAATATGTCTGACAAGTCACACTATACGTCAACCCAAACTGCATCTTCCTCTCCAGGACTCCGAAAAGGTACTTTTGGAACACCAATGGGCATTAAATGAAAGAAAAATGAAGTATTCTATTTCACTTTGATGTGGAAACGTAACAAACAATGGTTTATTGTGTTCATAATATTGTCGTTTATCGTATTTTATCGATAGATTGGAAGATTCATAGAGGAAGACGGAATAAAGGAAAATTCTTACGAACGGATCGTTCGAATGAGAAACAAGTATCTATACATTCGCTCACAAAAAATAGGATTAATCCCCCCATTGCGTATTGGTACTTATTGGGTATAGAATAGATCTGCTTCTCTTTGTTCCTACGAACAGAATTGTTCAATTATTACTAACGGAACAGAATAAATATTAACCCTTGTTTCGAGATAATCCAATGAAAAGGTGAGGTCCATAGCATAGTTATTTCCAATGTGATAAAGTTACATAGTATCTATTTTTTCTTTGAGAAAGGGGTATTTCCATGGGTTTGCCTTGGTATCGTGTTCATACCGTCGTATTGAATGATCCCGGTCGGCTGCTTTCTGTCCATATAATGCATACAGCTCTAGTTTCCGGTTGGGCCGGTTCGATGGCTCTATACGAATTAGCAGTTTTTGATCCTTCTGACCCCGTTCTTGATCCAATGTGGAGACAGGGTATGTTCGTTATACCCTTCATGACTCGTTTAGGAATAAACAATTCATGGGGCGGTTGGAGTATTACAGGAGGAACTATAACGAATCCGGGTATTTGGAGTTACGAAGGTGTGGCCGGGGCACATATTGTGTTTTCTGGCTTGTGCTTCTTAGCAGCTATCTGGCATTGGGTGTATTGGGACCTAGAAATATTCTGTGATGAACGTACGGGAAAACCCTCTTTGGATTTGCCCAAGATTTTTGGAATTCATTTATTTCTCTCAGGGGTGGCTTGCTTTGGGTTTGGCGCATTTCATGTAACAGGCTTGTATGGTCCTGGAATATGGGTATCCGATCCTTATGGCCTAACCGGAAAAGTACAATCTGTAAATCCAGCGTGGGGTGCGGAAGGTTTTGATCCCTTTGTTCCGGGAGGAATAGCCTCTCATCATATTGCAGCAGGTACATTGGGTATATTAGCAGGTCTATTCCATCTTAGTGTCCGCCCACCCCAACGTCTATACAAAGGATTACGTATGGGCAATATTGAAACTGTCCTTTCCAGTAGTATCGCTGCTGTCTTTTTTGCAGCTTTCGTTGTTGCTGGAACTATGTGGTATGGTTCAGCAACTACCCCGATCGAATTATTTGGTCCCACTCGTTATCAGTGGGATCAGGGATACTTCCAGCAAGAAATATATCGAAGAGTTGGCGCCAGTCTAGCCGAAAATCTGAGTTTATCGGAAGCTTGGTCTAAAATTCCCGAAAAATTAGCTTTTTATGATTACATCGGTAATAATCCGGCGAAAGGTGGATTATTCCGGGCAGGCTCAATGGACAACGGGGATGGGATAGCTGTTGGATGGTTAGGACACCCTATCTTTAGAGATAAAGAAGGGCATGAACTTTTTGTACGCCGTATGCCTACTTTTTTTGAAACATTTCCAGTAGTTTTGGTGGACGGAGACGGAATTGTGAGAGCCGATGTTCCTTTTAGAAGGGCAGAATCGAAGTATAGTGTCGAACAAGTGGGTGTAACTGTTGAGTTCTATGGTGGCGAACTCAATGGAGTCAGCTATAGCGATCCTGCTACTGTGAAAAAATATGCTAGACGTGCCCAATTGGGTGAAATTTTTGAATTAGATCGTGCTACTTTGAAATCCGATGGTGTTTTTCGGAGCAGTCCAAGGGGTTGGTTCACTTTTGGACATGCTACGTTTGCTTTGCTCTTCTTTTTCGGACACATTTGGCATGGCGCTCGAACCTTGTTCAGAGATGTTTTTGCTGGGATTGACCCAGATTTGGATGCTCAAGTGGAATTTGGAGCATTCCAAAAACTTGGAGATCCAACTACAAGGAGACAGGTAGTCTGATACAACATTGCTCCGGTATCTTTCGCCTCTATATTTGATTTTTTTGATTTGACATAAGGTACCGTAGAAATATTGATTTGAATCATCGCCTTTCTTTGCTCTTGTCCTTTCTTTATCTGGGAAATAATCCTAAATGAACAGGTGTGGAAGCTATAATTGTAAACAACGATCGAATCTATGGAAGCATTGGTTTATACATTCCTCTTAGTCTCGACTTTAGGGATAATCTTTTTCGCTATATTTTTTCGAGAACCGCCTAAGGTCCCGACTAAAAAGATGAAATGATTTTTCATTATCTTAATTGAAGTAATGAGTCCCCCATATGGGGGACTCATTACTTCAATTAGTCTCCGTGTTCCTCGAATGGATCTCTTAGTTGTTGAGAGGGTTGCCCAAAAGCGGTATATAAGGCGTACCCTGTAAAGCTTACAAGTGAACCAGATATGGAGATGGCGACTAAGGTTGCTGTTTCCATTATTAGAGAATTTCAAGACCACGATGGATCTATGCTACGATAAGATCGTTTATTTACAACGGAATAGTATACAAAGTCAACAGATCTCAACCAATGCAATAGTATTTATGGCTACACAAACCGTTGAGGGTAGTGCTAGATCTGGGCCAAGACGAACTATTACAGGGGATTTATTGAAACCATTGAATTCAGAATATGGTAAAGTGGCTCCTGGATGGGGAACCACCCCATTTATGGGTGTCGCAATGGCTCTATTTGCGATATTCCTATCTATTATTTTAGAGATTTATAATTCTTCCGTTTTACTGGATGGAATTTCAATGAATTAGGTCCATAAGAACCAGAAGCCCTAGCTTTTCAATCAAAAATGAATCACTTAGGACTCAGATTTATAGTCCATTCTGGTAGTTTGACCGTGGAATTCCGTTGTTTCGGTATTTCCGGAATATGAGTGTGCGACTTGTTATAATTGATCCTATTGATAGTACAGAGAATGGGTCTGTCATCTCGACAGAGATGGTTCTGCCTCGTCGGATATTCATCCTAGTATCTGGAGCACGGAATATATGGAATAGATCAAGAAATATTTGAACTATGATTCATACCTACTATTCAGACCTCGTGACTGGACTTCAAAAAATTTTCAAACAAAGAGGTATTTGATAAATTGAACGATTTTTCTTCCTTTAGAATCATGCTTATTTTGACCGAAGGACAAATCTTTCTCTGGATTTTTAGTCATTACATCTATGAATAAGTGATGATCAAATAGTTCTTACTCATAGAACCCTTGGTCTTAGTTTTTGGGTTTTATTGAATCATCGTGGTTCTAGTATGAATCTGAGGTTTCAATCGATTCATAGGGTCTCAACAAGAGAATTCCTATCAAAAAAAAATAGTAAACAATAGTCAATCTGCATTACGCACAAACAAAAACAACAAATCAAATAACAAATAAATAGGGGAATAGAAGATTCAAGAGGCCTGTAACGATCAACATAAAGACAGATGAGCTAACTTGATATTTTGGCATTCTCATCACAACAAAGAAGAGAGTTCGGATTTTGGTTCCTTCGTATCTTCAGAGACGATTGAATCAAGTGGATAAATAAGAAATTTTAAATTTTCTATTACATATCCATTGTAATCAGTATTTGGGTGTTTCTGCTTGAGCCGTACGAGATGAAATTCTCATATACGGTTCTCAGAGGGGGAGTCCCCTTGGTTTACCTATCTCAATAAAGTATATGATTGGTTCGAGGAGCGTCTCGAGATTCAGGCGATTGCAGATGATATAACTAGTAAATATGTTCCTCCTCATGTCAATATATTTTATTGTCTAGGAGGGATCACACTTACTTGTTTTTTAGTACAAGTAGCTACGGGTTTTGCTATGACTTTTTACTATCGTCCGACCGTTACGGAGGCTTTTGCCTCTGTTCAATACATAATGACTGAAGCCAACTTTGGTTGGTTAATCCGATCAGTTCATCGATGGTCAGCAAGTATGATGGTCCTAATGATGATCCTACACGTATTTCGTGTGTATCTCACGGGCGGATTTAAAAAACCTCGCGAATTGACTTGGGTTACGGGTGTGGTTCTGGCTGTATTGACTGCATCGTTTGGTGTAACTGGTTATTCCTTACCCCGGGACCAAATCGGTTATTGGGCAGTAAAAATCGTGACAGGCGTACCTGAAGCTATTCCCGTAATAGGATCACCTTTAGTAGAGTTATTGCGTGGAAGTGCTAGTGTGGGTCAATCTACTTTGACCCGTTTTTATAGTTTACACACTTTTGTATTACCTCTTCTTACTGCCGTATTTATGTTAATGCATTTTCCAATGATACGTAAGCAAGGTATTTCAGGTCCTTTATAGAGAAGACAGATCATAGATATTTGTAATCGATCATATATAATTTCGGGGAGGAACAATAGTGTTTTATTGCTACAAATATGGATTATTGAAAAGAATAAGACATCTTTTTGGATATTTCTCTTCAACTAACTACGAAGTATTGTATTCTTTATTTGATACGAATAGTTG